TCGGTCACCCACTGAGGAATAGGATTCCACTCCAGCCCTACCCCATCCGATCTTTCCAGCCAGCTGACACCCGAACCTTCCCCTGGAGCGGGAGATTCAATTAACCGAGATTCGGCAGCGGAAATGGAACCTCTCCCATCAAATCCATAGGTTTAGCCAGAGCATTTATACAACGACCCAAATAAGCCTCGCTCACAGGTATCTGAGCAATTCTTCCTGTTGCTTTTACAGAACTGCCCTCTTGTATCATCAAACCGTCACCCATTAATACAACGCCAACATTATTTGATTCCGAATTCGGAGCAATGCCTATTGTACCCTTTTATTATACTCATTCACCCGCCATTACTTCATCAAGACCATGAATACGAGCAATGCCGTCGCCTACTTAAAGTACGGTGCCGGTATTCACAAGATTGACTTCTCTATTATATTGCTCAATCCGTTCACGGATAATATTACGAATTTCGTCGGCTCGATATTAAGAACTTTATCTTGAAATTCTTTTTCGGATTATATATATATATATATATTCTTATATTCAAACCAAAATTCATTCATTAAGAATATGAGGGAATAAAGAGCTGTAGTCCCTAGGACAAGAACTACTTAGCCAAAAGAGCGTATCCTCCACTCGCCTGACCGAACAGAAGTCCTTTTATCCGACTGAACGAACAGAAAGCTAATGGTACTACTTTGCTGTGTCCCTCAAGTCTCGTCCCTTCGTTCCGTCTCCGTCCATTGGCAATCAATCCTGCCTTCGGTCGGTATCGGTATAATCGGTATAGAAGAACTATATCCCAGAGTCCCTTAGCCACGTCTTCATCCCATATGGCTAACTGATGCATTCGCCCCCGCTATTAAAGCTCGTTCCAGTATCACAGTAGGAATCTAGTTTCTTCTTGCCCTTCCTTCGGTGAGCAGTTCACGTAGTGTTAACGGAGTGAGGGACAGAGAGGGAAGGACTATATAGTGTTTGTGTGCGATACGAGACTAGGAGTGAATACTCAAAAGCCGAAGACAAAACTCCTACTACCCGCAGGGAAACCTATCTCGAAACCTGCGAGTGGAGTATACGTAACGAGCCTTGTCTTCCCTCCTATCTCGAAACCGGGTAGAACTATTAGGCTTTCAAACTCTGGTTGAAGAGAGTCCCTACCAAGCACAGGAGCTATATGTCTGTCTGTACTCGAAATCCAGAGGGAAACCTGTTCCTCTATCGACAACAAAGAGCTCATACAGAGTCGTTCCAATAGCGGAGGATACGAAGCGAACGAGCCTTAGGTATCAAACTGCAAAGCTTGAAAGCCGGACTCACATATGGTAAGCGGCGGCCTAAGCCGAACGAAGCGGTAAGCGGTCTCACTGCCTAAGCGGGTACCAAACTTACTAAGCCTAAAAAACTGCTTACTAAGCCTAAGCGGGCGAAGAGCTGAGAAAACCAAAGCGTAAGACAATTGCTCTGCGGTTCCCCACCAAAGCTCTTTCCTTCTATACGAGAGCTCAGCTACGGCCAAGCGTACGTAAGACTGCTACCCACGCCGTACGTCAGCGTGCCAGCGTACGTAAGCGTAGCTATCAACTAGCGAAAGGCGAACCCTTTCAACCTTCCCGCTTACTATTACTAAGCGATTGCGCGTTAGTGCTTCTTTTTTTGTCTTCTTTCAAAGCTCTTGCTGGTAAAGGCTTACTGCTAACAAGTTCAGTCTTATGAAGTAAAGGTACTCTCATTTTGATAGCGCAAGGCTAAAAGAAAGGGTTTGTGTAAGAGCTGCCTGCCTTACGGTATGCCTTCAAACGGTGTAAGAGCTATTGCGCTATGAACGGTGCTACGGTAGAGCTTAGAACGGTGGCTGTTATATACTAACAAGGTTGGCATTTGAGTTTATAAGCTGTTTTGTACTTTCACTTCACTTCATAAGACTGAACTTGTTAGCCTTGACCCCTGAACTTGACTTCATAAGACCTTAACTGAATAAGACTTCAGTTATTAACAGTCAATGTTCTTTGTTAGCAGTCAGTGTTTACTTAACGGGCCTCCAGATTCACTTGTTAGCTGACCTTAACTGAATAATACTGAACTTGTTAGCAGTCAGTGTTAGGGGCGAAGGGAAGGCTATGAAACTCTTCCTCTTGCCTTCGGAAAGCTACGGACTTTCTTATATATATTTGATAGGTTGGAATGGGTCTAGGGGGGTTTCATACGAGGGTTCTAGGATTCTAGGTCTGATGGGAGGAGATGGCTATCAATAAAGATCCCTTCTATGGCTTCTCTGTCCCTGGAGTTGGGGTCCCGGGGTCTATAGGTTCTAGGCTGACGGGATTGGGTCTATGGGTCTGATGGAAGGATGGGTTCTAGGGATTGGGATTGGCTGGCGTGCAGGCAGACAGGAATGGAGGGACGGTCAGGCTTGCTTTCGGTTTCCTTTCCTTTTAGACTCGCTTCGGCGACTTCGCTCGTTGGGTGGGGTTTAGAGATCAAAGAAGGGTGAAGTGACTAGTGATGCCTGCCCGGAAGTGAGAAACCAATCGATCGTACAGGTGTGGGAATGACTCAAACACTAGAGGAAAACAGGGCAGTAGTTAGGTTAGGCATCGAGATTAGGGTTTTCATAGGCGAATGAGTAGGTGCAGGTTCCTTGTTCTAGTTCCTTACGGCAGGTGAGGAAATCCAGTTTCAGGTTAGGGTTTTGAGGCGCTTAGTGATGACCCGAGGAGAAAGACTAAGACAACTCTTTCCGGGTTATGCCATAAAGAAAGACGTGTCTCTTGGTCCCCTCGATACACTACCTTAGCCCTACTAGTCAAGCCAATGGCGTACTAAAGGTGCTCTCGCCGAATCTCTGGCTGTTCCTAAGGTGCCGCCGTCCTGATTCAAGGTGGAATGCTCGTTTTGGTAATCTCGGCGGCCAGCTCCCTCCGTCGCCTTGGCTTTCCCTCTCTATGTCGTCCGCTTCGCGTGCTCTCTCGCTCTGCGTCCAGTGTGTTTGCCCTATCCCCGCCTCTCGTATGTATCATCCACGGCTGTGACTCGGTCCCCGTTCCCCCGGTGCATCGAAATCAAGCTTTGGATTAAGTAAGCAAGAAAACGAAGAAGCATAAGCAATACTTAGTATTACTTAGTCATGCAATACTTAGTATTGCGTTGCTTCTTGCCATTACTAAGTAAGACTAAGTATTAAGATTAATGACTTAGGCTTTCGCGTATTACTAAGTAAGACCATTACCATTACCATTACTCAGTAATACTAAGTATTAATACTAAGTATTAATACTAAGTATTTATTGGCGCCATTACTAAGCCCTACATTACTAATGGGCTTATGCTTCTTCGTTTTCTTGCGAGTTTTCTTGCTGGGTATGGTCGAGTTGAAGTGAAATCTTAACCCGAAGCTAATGCCAATGCTGGCCAATCAACATAATTAGTTTGAGCTTCTTACCTTGTAAAGGGTTCCTAGAGTGCCTGACTTTGTTTTTGCACTTTCAACCAATCGAAGTAGGATGGATTTGGTTGGACATGTCTTTTCTCACGATTCGTAGAAAGAAAGATGCTAACAACTAGATTTCGCCCCGGGAGTTTCTTGGGGCATTGGCCTTTCCTCCTAAAAAAGGAGAATCAAAAAAGGTCTTCATTCAGATAAAGGAAAGTTGGCAGTATAGTACAGGCCTCAAGGAATGCCGTTTCGGGTGGAATCTGTTCTGAATCTAATAGTGATTCGGTCTTACTTTTTAGAATTGGCGCAGGCCTGACTATCGTGAACAGGTCTGCTGGCTTTTAGTATGGTTTTTTACTTTTATGATCCGGCATGATAAACAACTCGAACTCAACTTCTATTCTTTCAAGAGAAGGCACCGAGACCCCTCCTAAGCGTCGTTTGCCCGTTGCCAATAGGATCGACTTAGGTAGTATATATAAGTTAATTCAATTGTGAAATTCAAAGACCCCTCACCTGACTTCTTAGGATGAAAATCAAAGGTTGTTCTAAAGGACTGTAAATCCTTGCTCCTAGGATCCAAGGAGGGGTTTGTTTTAGGCATTAGGCAGACTTTTCTCAAGCCTGATGCCATCGGCATTCCGTTTTTCTTACAGTTTCAGATTCCAAAAAGGAAAGAGATCTTATAAAAGGCTAAGTGTGCACTCTCTTCAACAGTCTCCTTCGGTATCCTATTGACTCTATGTTTGAGACTGTTTAAGGTTAGGAAGAGAAAAGAGATTCTATCTAAGAGTGTAAGCAGGGTAGTCTCCTGACTCGTAATCTGAGTAATTAGCTATATGTACAAGACTAAAGATTGAAGTCATACTATTAATCGGAAGAAGAAGGAAAGACATTCTCTAAAAGTCAGAGTTACCCTACAGTGATGCTTTCCCTGTGTACTGGCCATCAATAGAAGTAGGCAAGATGGACTGTCCCTTTCTTCAATCACTCTACTGGCATCGGTAACCTAATTGTTGATTGAGTTGAGTCAGTCTAGTAGGTCACTCACCAATAAGCAAGGGACAGTTGGCTGTAATGAGTTAGGGCAACACTGGCAATACCGATAAGAGAGTGTCCTGCCAGGCTATTAGATAACAGTTAGGAAAGGTATGACTATTAGGAAGTATATTGGTGTACTGCTAGGCTATCTTCAATCAATATAACTAACTGCCATAGATAGAATTAGGTAACTGAAATCCTGGCAGGTTGGCTGTTAGGAAAGATTGCCTATCCTAACTGTACTGGTATTCAAGTAGCTAGGGAGTAAGGAAAGTGCCGTGCCCATTTAGGGGCTATACGGCACTTTATCTTTATAATATAGTCTGTTTCTTAGTAAGTTTTCACTTTGAGAGTCCTGTCCTGGGCCTTCTTGACCCTTTCTCGGAGAGGCAACCGTCTTGTCTTAACTGTCCCGAGCTACCGTTGTGGGTTGTGCTCAGTAAACGAGTTGTCCTAAATGCCCCAGCAGTCGCAGTAAGCTCAGGCGAAGTTTCAAGCAAGTTTCTCGCACCTCACCTAACCACTCTCTTTCTCCTAGAAGGCAACGTGATAAGCAACTTGACTTCTTTGATCACTTGAAAGACGGGGTACATGTTTAGAACGAGCAAAGAAATGTTCATAATCAGCTTTCAAATAGGCAGGCCCAGGTAGCTTGCTTCTTTTATCTATCTGCTTAGTCTCAGTTCTAAGACAGGTAAGGTTAGTTTTTAACTAGAAGAAGAGGGTAGTTTTTAAAAGAGGGGAGCTTTAGCTTTCTTCTCTTTGTTGCTCGCACGGGATTAGTAGTCAGGCAGAAGACGAAGGCGCAGAAAAAATTGTTTCATCCGTTCTATCTCTTTAGTCAGGAAAGCAATTCCAACATATTCCCTTTCTGACTGTATTTGTAATTGAGTAATGGCAGCCTTTAGCTTTAGGTACGATAGCAGGTACTGTTCTAGTGGGCCAGCCAAGCCCAAGGAAGACTGACTTAGTATGGAAATCTGGAATGAAGCGAGGGCAAAGAGGTTCATTTATTTAAAGAAAAGGTGTCTTTCTATCGACTAGAAGAAGAATTAGTTGACTTCTCGGCCAGAGGTAAGTTTACTTTATGAGTAGCTCATCCGGTTTTGAAGGTTCGAAAGCCCCAGGGTTCCCTTTGGGTAAGAGTACCCAAACATTCTTTGGAAAGACCAACATTCCTTGGAAAAGCCAACACATACCAGGAAAGAGGAGCGAATTCGTCTAACGTCGTTGCTTACAGGGATCTTGATTCAATCTCCAAGCGGGCGCTCTGTTCTATAGTCGTTAGCGCTAGGAATGGCTACTAACTTTGACAGTGGAGGAATTTTGGTGCAACAAAGCTTCTAGTTGAGTTATCTACTTAAGTAGGGAAAATCGAGTTCTCGCTAGCTTAGAGTAAACCGGCCCGTAACGGAATTAGTAAAGTCAAGATTCAGGGAGGAGCTCTAGTCAAGGGATAGGTGAGATAGGTTGTTAAAAGTGAAATATCGAACCAGGCTTTCTTCAATCAAGAATAAGGTTGAACGGTCTTTCTTAGCCAGAAGCCGATTCACAATCCATTCCGGTGTGAAGAGTAGAAAAGCATTCCTGCGAGCCCCCCGGTATCCGGCTCCGGGGCTAGTGAGCAAGTTGAATCCATCCTTCTCAAGCCGGCCTTTGATAAACTTCGAATATCTAGGCCTGGAAAGGCGGAGAGGAGAGGGACAGGCATTCGCAGCCGTGATCTTATATATGATACCACCAAAAGATCGAATTAGTCTGTACCTTAGCAGCTCCTTCTCGAAGGGTGCTTACTCCATTATATGGGACGACTACCACCGAGGGAGGCCTTGCCTACGATGAGACGACTACTTGTAACATGCTTCAGGGTGACGTAAAAATCCGACATTCAAGTTCCTTTCTTGCCTGTTTGAAACCTTATTCTTGTTTCTGCCCAGCCATTACTATCAAAGCGCCTCTCTCTTCCACTAGCTTTATGTGGCGCCCGCCGCGCTTCTTCTTCTCATGGTTCTCGATCGAGCCGTCAGGTCTTGGTCTGGTTTCCGCCACGCGTCTTTGCTTTGTTGGGATATGGTCTCTAGTGCGCCATTTCTCATAGCAGATTCTTATCCCTAGTGGAGGATATCAGTGAGGTTGTTATTTATTCGCCTTCCTCTCCCCTTACCTGTGGATCAGAACAAACCCGGACCGGGAACCAATCATCTCTCCTCCGGGTAAACCATTGGAACTGGGGGAAGCTCAGCCCAAAGGATGGAATGCCAGTTAGGGACAAGACGAAGATCAACACGAGTAGAGCGGGCGCTTCACCATTTTCTCTTTCTTTCGTCCATTATGTTGGTATACCTTAACATAAAACTGACAAGGCCGGTCACAGGGTTAGGACAATCTCTCTCGTAAGTAACCCACTTGCTTGGAGCTGTGCGGGCTAGCCGGCTCGCGACGGTCGCTATCCTTGTCTGTGTAGCACGCGCCACACCAACCCTAGGAGCAGCGCTTAGCTTTCCCGGTTCCCCTAACAACACTAGGATCAGGTTTGAGATCTCCTAAGTACTTTCCCGTTATCAACCGGGAGGAATTTCCTCATTTTCATCGCCATTCGCCAAGGGAGTAGGCAAGGCAAGTAGGGCTTTCAAGGCTAAAGAAGAAGGTGTCAAGGACCTAAACTTAGTACACACTCTTTCGTGCCTTGGTTCGCCATCATTTGGTTAAACAAGACCACATGGGGTGATTGAAGTTGGAAACCCTTGTCGGTGGAACTAACGAAGCAAAGCGTGCTTGGTTATCCTACCCTAGGTGGAAGGGACAAACCCTAACATCTGTAGGTTGTGCTCGTTCAGCTTGAGGGCAGGATTACGTACATGGTTGAACTTCCGGATACAATCAATCTTACCAAATAACACATGTGCCGCTGTCTTATGTCTATAGATGCAATATAAGGCGTGAATTCCGGGGGGAAAGATGCCGACTAAAGGAGAGGAGGCTAGCCAAAAGTACCGAGAGAAAAGAAAGATTTGTAGATACTCTATCCCAGCCAAGGTGGAACAGAGCAGATGGATGAGATTCCGGGTAAAAGGAATGGACAAGGGCTTCGTTTCGACCTGGGCGAGACATTAGAGTGATGAGCCTGTTCGCACTTCGGAGTAAAGAACCAGAACTAAGTAATAACCGAAATGTTAACCTGACATTCGTTCTTATTCTTAAGTTGAATTCAGCTTAATGGATAGACAGATTGCTTTACCGAAACCAGATCGAGAGAAATGAAACTTATAAAGGTCCGCTGCCTCTAAATGTAGGCGAAGGTACTACCGAACAATGGTTGTGGGCTGTACGAGGGCTTTCCTGAATGACAAGGGAAATCTCTATCAACTACGGGAAATGAAGAGGGGCACTGAACGATGGCTTGGATTTCATGATGGCTTAGGCTAAAAGGGAAAGGGCTTTGGTTGGCCATCGCCCTTTGGGCTCTTTCAAGACAACTCCTTCCGTTCGAGACTAGTTGCTGCCAGAGACCGTGGATTTAACTACTCCCCCCTCACCTGCAGGGACCTTTCTTCTGATTAGGCGCCGATACGGATTCATTCCAGTAGGGATTGCTCCTTTACTTTAGGTTTAGGTATCGATGAGGTATTTCCTGTAATTGCAGGGGCTCGATAGCGAAGAAGGAAACTTTCTGACGAATGAGCCCTAGAATCTATCTCATGAAGCTCCGAGACCGGTTCCTCTAGGGAGCAATGACTTTTGAACTACAATATTCCTACGAAACGAGACGGAGGGATTAGACACTGACGCCTACTGACCGGGTCGGGCACGAAGGAGGAAAGGAGACTATACCACAGCTTGAGACTGGAAGGAGCCGGAGGCTTCGGTTGACGACCCAGGATAAAATAGAGTGAAGGGAGTTCATAGAATCCCCTGAGTCTGAGGCGTCTCTAGCCCTTATGTAGTAAGGTCCCTCCACGGAAGTCAACGAGTTTGATGCCCTTTTTTTCGAGCCAAGGTCATGTTTAAATAGTTCCAAGTCCCTTGAAGCGAAGGGTGAGTAGCTGGAATCATATAAGGGCTGTAGGAACGGTTCACCCATAAAGGGAAAATGAATGTCAGAGAAGATGTTGGCCCTATCAGAGAAAAAAGCCCCTTTCTTCTTACCCAGTGTTCGAGTGCCGGTTTAGTCAAACCAAGGAAAGAGAACCTCGAAGCCTTTCTCTCGGAGATCGGTCATACTGTCTAGCTTGATGCTGTCCTTTTACCAGCCCCTTTATTCTGAAAAGGAGGATTTTCTTTATGATGCTGATTCAATGGTTTGTGGGTGGTCTTGGTACCTCATTGAGCTGCGGTCAGTTCGCTTTAGCCAACCTGCTAGCTAGTCAAGAGCATTTGATGACTTTGATTTCGCCTCGCATCCGCCATATCGATAGGAAGCGGGGCGAGGGTCTTTCATTCGAGAAAAAGGGATGTTCAGGGCCGGGCCTTTCGCAGCTTTCTAAAGGAGAGAATTGAAGAAAGTTCTAGCCACTCCTCTAGTCTAGTCGAAAAGAAAGATCAGATTTGCGTTGATTTTTCCAACAAAACTAAGTACTTTTTTTTCTTTATCATTCAGAAGACTCAGTCCCACACTCTGACTTCAATGATGGGCTCCGCACTCCGGCGCTCCAACGAACAACACCGCCTTACTATACTATATATTTCTCATAGAATAGGCGGCGAAACCGCCACAACATATATCTTGTTCCGTGCTATTGAGAGATAGGGGACAAAACGCCCTTAGACCTATACCGGCGGGGAGCAGCGGATACACTTCAGAGATAGGAAAAAGGTTCGAAGAAAAAGGATGCTAAATGGTATGGTAAAGTAAACCCTTGTAGGACCACCGAGGCTGGAACCAAGTCAAATAAAGAAAAATGAAGAATCAAAGCATGTAGTTGGGAATGCTACTGAGGTCAAATCCAGAGTGAAAAAGGCGATGGCGCTTGCCGTAGAAAGAGATTAGACCGGTTTGGTACTCCAACTACCAATGATCAAAAGTTTTCAAGACAAATCCGTGAGTCTAGTCATGCTGCTTCAAAAGAATCCTCTTGGTCTTTTCTTCCTATCTGGTTCTCTGGAACCGGTGAAATCCTATGTTCATAAGCACACTTAGCCTTTCAATAATATCCAACCAATAAAGATTTACAGAAAGTTTTAGACATAATTAACTACACTTACTAGTCGTTGGGCTTTTGCACCAGGCTACTTAAGGAGTCATTATGAATACTCATGTAACATTCGACTCGCCCTATTGCGTAGCTATAACACTACACAGGGGGGGGGCGTCCAAGATGCTAACTTTGGAATCTTAGTCACTGAGGTTAAGGGTTAACCTAACCAAAAGGAACTAAGACGACGTAAACATAATCATAGATCACTGCTGATTATGTCGCGTCTAGACACAGCTAAACAACACTCCATTCGGTTTTCTCAGCGTGTGCGGGAGAGCAATCTCCCCACCCTCACTCAGTATCACTGAAATACTGAATGGTGCCTAAAAGTCAAAAAGGGACAAGGAACGAGTAGAAAAACAATTCGAATTGGAAGGAAGGATTCAATCCAGCGTAGAAAACTCCAGTGCGCGGATGCATAGCGTCGTAGCATTCTTGGAGACGGGTGAGAGTCTCCATGAGCTTAGTCAAGACTGACTCCTATTCATATTCTTCCTACTTGCTTTCCTATTCCAGATGGCTTTACTTACAGCGGGTGTGCTGACTTGACCCGAGGAGATCCGATTGCTTGTGCTTATGTACCAGTTCCTATTGCTTGCTTTACTATTCTGATTCCGATTTCGATTTCTATTGGCAGGCTATTAAGCTGGAAAAGCCTTTCGTTATCTTAAATCGACTAGTAACGCGATGTCTTCCCATAAAAAAGAACGTCCGACCCCGGGTCATAACAAGCAGTTTTCGGCAACGGAATCGGCCAATGCCAAGACACTTTGAATTTGACGCGGATCCGGTTTTGCACCTTTTGTGATTTCGATAGGCATCGCACCCTCACCTCAGGATCAGGATCAGAGGGCTTGTTTGAGCGCTGCGCTAGGGGCACCACAGAACGGAGAGTGTACGAGCGCCCCTTTGCTTTGTTTGAGCGTTTTTTTTCTTTGTTCGCTTCGCAAGTGACGGCTCCTCTTCCTTCGCTGCTTTCGTACACCAGGGGGATAGAAGCCCACGGAGCGGTAGGCTAAGCCGGAAAGAGAGAGAGCAGTTGGTTCTATAATTTAAATAATGGAAATGCTCTGTCGTAGAGCTTCGCTAGCAGTGTCGAGCTTTGCTCGCGATTCGACTGGAACTAAAGACCTGAATGAAAGTTCAGAGCTCTCGCGCTGCTATCTAAAGAATGAAGAAACCGCTACTGAACAAGAGCGAGTGAAGTGAGTAAGCCCCTTTAGAGATAGGGGCGAGCCAAAGAGAAGTTGTAGCAACGAGCTACTAATACCAAGGAGTGACTGTGTTGAAGCTTCAAACGTAGGGCTCGCGACGACTTCGAGCGAACCCAACCCATTTGAGGTGACTGCTGCTGCTTTCGATGCCGAAGACACAACATGCTAGGGACTCCTTTTTGGCACCGGGATAGGGTGGCGCAAAGCTAGTTCGATCCCTATATTCTTATTTTACGTAATTATAAGAAAGGGGAAACGAATCTCCTCAGATTACACAGAAAACCTGATTCACCTATAAAAATTTAAGAGAAAGATTAAGAATTCCTAATTAAGGGGACAGAGTGAGGTTCGACGTAGTTGACTGCACACCAACCGCTGTTTCGCTAGCTTCTCATTTCGACGAGAGACCTGCGGAAAGTCGTCACGGCCTCAGAAGGTTCAGCCGAGGGATTGGAGGGGGGGGGGGGACCCCAGCCAGGTTCAGTGTCAGTAGGACTAGCCTTTCTTTCCTTATTTACAGAGAAATGTCATTTGCTCATTTTCAACTAGATCAACGATTGGAAGATCGGATATGCCCCATCGCCTTAGTCGACTTGTTCCTGAGATGAGAAAGCTTGACTCGCTTATCAGAGCTTGGAAACAGACTACGCACTTAGAAGCCCTACTCCATTGTGGTTGCTTGCCTTCATAACAGTAGGTTCGGTCAGCAGAGGGCTCTCCGGAGAGAGACTGATGTTGCAAATCAAAGATCTCGTACTACGATAAGAGAGACTATAAAAAGGCCTCCGTATCCTATGCTTGGCCGTAGTTTCCCGGGCTGGAGTTTGCTTGGCTTGTTCCGGAGTTTGATCCGTTGTTGGCTTATCGAATAGTGATTCTTTTGGTATTGTATTCCCTGTTACACCCCTACTTTATCCGTGGGCGAGGGCTAGGGCTCTAGCTGCTCTGATGAACCACCTAGATGGACGGAATGAAATAGGCTAGCTGGCCAGGTATGAGCGCCCTCTGATCTACCGGTTGAGCTCCCTTCCCTCTCTTCCGTTCTGTCTGATAGTCAGTCCCCGCGCTTCTTCTGGCTTCAGTCAGTATGGTTGCTTCCTTGGTTCAGCCTCTCTTTCGGTGAAAAAGATCCGTATGCCCCTGGCCTTCCTATTGGTTCACCAACCCGCCATTCAGTACCGTCCGCATCCGCTGTCACAGGTTTTGAACCCTTAGACGAGTCTCGCTTGGAGTAGTACTCTGTACTCTCCACTACTTGTCATGTCCATTTACTACTAGAATGCCTACTTGCAACAATGCCCGCACGCCGATTCTTCCCATGCGACGTGCTCCCCCTATATGGGTCATCAGTTCGAGTGGCATCCGTGTAGTCAGTACCACTTGTTTCTGTCTCGGACGACTCTTGCCTAGATAGCTCAGGCCGTACCGCCACTGGCGCTTGCTTTCCGTGCGTGGGCAGGGTCCCTTCGGAAGACGAAGCCAATCCAGATTCCAGAAAGACACAAGCTACGACTTTCTCCTTCGGACCCCCGCAAACTATGGTTACAGCTCCAGAGACCGAGTCGATCCTAGCTTCCCTCCACCTCAGCTTGCCTTCTTTCTTTGCCTCTCTATTCTATGTCCGTTGCTTGTTCCCTTCTCTTTCACCATGGAGATGTGATTACAAGATTTGGATGCCAACAATCTCGATAAAACGCACTGTTCATGCCAATACACAAGGGTGACATGAAGAAAAAGAGAAAAATTTCCCGGTTTTGAGACCATTTTCTTACTGACATGACGAAAAAGAAGCGAAGTGGACTTTGCCTTGAACGAACGATTCTTCCTTTGTTGAGATAGAGTCGACAAACTAAGCTAAGCGTTTTGACATTTAAAAAAAGAGGATCCTAAGTTCTCAAGATGGGCGTATAACCAGTTTTTACTTTTTTGAGGACCTAAAGCGGGCATTGATCGATAGTACACCTTTCTATTCCTATTCATATTCTTTATTCCAATTTGGCTGGTTCACCCGCGTTGAACGTGACGAGAATAGCCTTTTCCAGCATAACCACCGGCTTCTACAGTCTAGCTGGAATCCCTCCCCCCTTCGGGGTCGAGTTACTTCGTTCCCTTCTTTTTTTGCCAATCAATATCATTTCATGTTCCAACCTGGGCATTATGGTGGAGACACGAGAGATCACATCTGATCCTATGATCCATCCTGCAATTCAAATTCATTCTTGGTAGGTTTCGCAATCAATCCTTCCTGGGCGAAATGGGTTTAGTCTTTCCTCAACCCAGCAAGAAAACGAAGAAGCATAAGCAAGTAAATACTTAGTATTAATACTTAGTATTAATACTTAGTATTACTGAGTAATGGTAATGGTAATGGTCTTACTTAGTCATGCAAGTAATACTTAGTATTACCGAGTAATGGTCTTACTTAGTAATGTAGGGCAGCAAGAAAACGAAGAAGCATAAGCAAGTAAATACTTAGTATTAATACTTAGTATTAATACTTAGTATTACTGAGTAATGGTAATGGTAATGGTCTTACTTAGTCATGCAAGTAATACTTAGTATTACCGAGTAATGGTCTTACTTAGTAATGTAGGGCAGCAAGAAAACGAGCAAGAACATTACTAAGTAAGACCATTACCATTACCATTACTCAGTAATACTAAGTATTAATACTAAGTATTAATACTAAGTATTTATTGGAACAAGTAATACTTAATAATGAGCAAGAAAACTTGCAAGAAAGCCAACGAACAAGCAAGGCCTATACAAGGAATACTTAGTATTAATACTTAGTATTACTGAGTAATGGTAATGGTAATGGTCTTACTTAGTAATGTAGGGCGCCAATAAAGACTTAGTATTAATACTTAGTATTAATACTTAGTATTACTGAGTAATGGTAATGGTAATGGTCTTACTTAGTAATCCGCGAAAGCCACTATAAGGGAAGGAAGAAGCATAAGCCCATACAAGAAAGACTTAGTATTAATACTTAGTATTAATACTTAGTATTACTGAGTAATGGTAATGGTAATGGTCTTACTTAGTAATGTAGGGCGCCAATAAAGACTTAGTATTAATACTTAGTATTAATACTTAGTATTACTGAGTAATGGTAATGGTAATGGTCTTACTTAGTAATACGCGAAAGCCAACAAGCAAGGCCCATACAAGAAAGACTTAGTATTAATACTTAGTATTACTGAGTAATGGTAATGGTATTACCGAGTAATGTAGGGCGCCAATAAAGACTTAGTATTAATACTTAGTATTAATACTTAGTATTACTGAGTAATGGTAATGGTAATGGTCTTACTTAGTAATCCGCGAAAGCCAACAAGCAAGGTAATACTAAGTATTACTAAGTAATGGCGCCAATACTTAGTATTACTTAGTAATCCGCGAAAGCTCAATACGGGAACAAGCAACGGACGAGCGCCAATACTTAGTATTACTTAGTAATCCGCGAAAGCTCAATACAGGAACAAGCAACGGACGAGCGCCAATACTTAGTATTACTTAGTAATCCGCGAAAGCTCAATACAGGTAATAGCGTTAGCGCATCCGTTTTCTTGCTGCGTTAGCGCATCCGTTTTCTTGCTGCGTTAGCGCAGCCGTTTTCTTGCTCAAGCAAGGTAATACTAAGTATTACTAAGTAATGGCGCCAATAAAGACTTAGTATTAATACTTAGTATTAATACTTAGTATTACTGAGTAATGGTAATGGTAATGGTATTACTTAGTAATCCGCGAAAGCCACTATAAGGGAAGGGAACAAGCAACGGACGAGCGCCAATACTTAGTATTACTTAGTAATCCGCGAAAGCTCAATACAGGAACAAGCAAGGTAATACTAAGTATTACTAAGTAATGGCGCCAATACTTAGTATTACTTAGTAATCCGCGAAAGCTCAATACGGAACAAGCAACGGACGAGCGCCAATACTTAGTATTACTTAGTAATCCGCGAAAGCTCAATACAGGTAATAGCGTTAGCGCATCCGTTTTCTTGCTGCGTTAGCGCAGCCGTTTTCTTGCTGCGTTAGCGCATCCGTTTTCTTGCTGCGTTAGCGCATCCGTTTTCTTGCTGCGTTAGCGCAGCCGTTTTCTTGCTGTATAGCGTTTTCTTGCTGCGTTAGCCAACAAGCAAGGTAATACTAAGTATTACTAAGTAATGGCGCCAATACTTAGTATTACTTAGTAATCCGCGAAAGCTCAATACGGGAACAAGCAACGGACGAGCGCCAATACTTAGTATTACTTAGTAATCCGCGAAAGCTCAATACAGGAACAAGCAACGGACGAGCGCCAATACTTAGTATTACTTAGTAATCCGCGAAAGCTCAATACAGGTAATAGCGTTAGCGCATCCGTTTTCTTGCTGCGTTAGCGCATCCGTTTTCTTGCTGCGTTAGCGCAGCCGTTTTCTTGCTGTATAGCGTTTTCTTGCTGCCCTACATTACTAAGTAAGACCATTACCATTACCATTACTCAGTAATACTAAGTATTAATACTAAGTATTAATACTAAGTCTTTCTTGTATGGGCTTTGCTTCTTCGTTTTCTTGCTGCTAGCTAGCTTCGAAAGCGTAACCATGTTTTTTTTCTCTTTCTATTCACTCTATTATCAATCCTGAACTCACTTTATTGCATTGATTTGCTGTTTGAAATCGAGATTCTTTCGGTGTTTAGTTTAGTCAATGGTACCGTACCAACAAGATCGACTTCCTCCCTTTGTTCGTTAAGTTGGGATTCAATAATCACATAAATGAATCGAAGCTGTGCTCTATGCCTCTTTCACTTTTCTTTTTTCAACCTTCAAACGCCCTTGCCTGCTTTGATTCTTGTGCTTGCTTGTGCCCCCTTTTTTGGCGCTTGCCTGGATCGCTATCTTACTAGCAGTAGTGCTGTTTTCTATTGGAGCTTCCCCTATTCCTTTTATCGAGCATAATGATTCGAATCGGGCTTTGTTGTATAATTCTTTGCCGAAAGAGGTCTCCGCCGACCCAACGACTTTCCGATGTGATTTACAAGCTGCGGGGCATGGAACGGAGTTTCATTCATCGCGACAGGAGTTCACCAAGTCTAAGAATGGGCCGGTCATCCAACGAGAACGGGTAAATCAGGTCAGTCAGCTAAGGCCCACTTTCACCTTAAAGATCAAGGTCTGGTCTTTGAATGAAATGTCCTCTACTCGGTAGTAGTAGGAACAAGATGTAACTGATTCATCCGTGCCAACGAGGAGAGAAGGGGGGCTTCACCTGATCACTCTGAATCCGCTGATCAGGAAGAGAGAAAGGAAGAGGTTTTTTCTTTAGATAAAGCGGAAGCTCGTTCCTAGCCTCTTTGGCAGTAGCAAATCTGAATTCGTAACCCGCCAATCTATCTTTGGGCAGGAGTCGTCAGATCTTGCCCAGGCAAAGGAGCGATCGACACTCGCTCGCAAGTTGTAAGAAGTGGTAAGCGCAAGGACAAGTTGATTTAGAAAGGAAGAGCAAACGGAGGCTTTCAAGCCTACGTGCGCTAGCGCGCCCTGGAGTTTTCTACGCTGGTTCTTCTGTGTTTTCCTGAGCGGTATGGTACGGCACGTGGGAAATCACAATCAGAGAGAAGGAACGAGCAGAGAAAGACGCAGGAAATAGCGAAGTACAAGCGTGAATTATCTATCTATCTCTTTCCTTAGCTGAGAGAGAGGGAGCGAACTCTCGACATGCAGGCATATCGAGTATGTTCGAAAAACCCTAACACAAGACAATTACAGGGAGGACGTACGTGTTCTCGGGCGAGTACGGATGTAATCTCGGTTAGTATACAAGATCATCAACGTGTACAGTAATAGGATGCGATTGCGGAGCCCTTTTCTTAGTGACCTTTCGGAGCGGTTCTGCCTCTATTTTTGTAAAAAAGTAGTCCATAGCAACTAAGATAAAGGCATGACCGCGAGAGAGAACAAATGCAAATTCATTCGATTCCATGGGTGGAGGGTGGGAAGAAGCAATAAAGCACAGTGCAACGAGATGAATGAATTTTTCTTAAAAGAAGGAGGGACAACTGCCGCTAAAAATAAGGATGGTGGGTGGGTTCCAGGTAGAAGAAAAGAGGAAACAGTCATTGAAGAAAAAAGCCCATGAAATTTCCATGAAAGGAAGGGCAAAGAAGGATTTTCTGACTATTTGGGTAGGGATGTAGGCATAAAGGTAGGTTTGAACGACTAAGGTTGATGGGTGGAGTCCGTCCCATCTCGGAAGACGAGGGAAAGGTTTCGAGATTTAGCGTTGAATGAAAGCGCGGGATACGTAGGGCAGTACCCAAGCATCAGGAGATGTAAGAGACCTCGCTTGATGAAGCTTATTGTGTGTGAAAATCCAGTCGGGGAATCGTTGAATTGACTCCGCAGCTGAGCAAGCGCTCGAAACATAGCTTAGGGAATGCCTTGAGCGAGCCGAGTGCGTATCCCCTTTTTTAGTACGATGCCCTACAGCGCCAACCGATCAATAAGCTTTGGCCGGGCCAACCATTGATCTATTCGACCGCGTTCCCACTGTTTTTCCATAAGAGATTACGGCTCCTGGTTTATCAAACAAACTTTTTCTCACTTGAAGCACGCTTGAGTGCCT